TTATATTAGATATATTAGAATAGTACGAGATTTTACGAAAAAAAATGATTTTTCTATAGTAAGGAAGAATTTGGATCTTTTCCTTGTCGATAAAAATTTGTATACAACATGGGAGAAAGCCTTCCCTTATATTTTATATGGAAAAAAGAGTTCTATCATATTCATATCATATTATAGTAAATTAATAAATATCCCAGACTCCCATTAAAAAATCATTTATTTATTGCAATACTTACTCTCTACTCTATTATATTACTTTATTTAATAATCTTATTGATTGAATTTATATGTTTATTCCGATAGGAAATAAAATGGGAAACTGATTATTCATCGAATGACTATTCATCTATTGCATTTTCATTCAAATGGGGGAAGGTTCTATGGAAAGGTGGTGGTCAAATTCGAAGTTGTCTTACGGGAAGTTAGAATACTGGCGCGGACTAAGTAAATCAATAGTGAATTTTAGTAGTCCTATTGGAAATTTCAGTGGAAGCGAAGGCCCCATTCCAAATGATAGCGATAAAAATATTCATAATTGGAGTGATAGGAGCAGTTCTAGTTACTGTAATGTTGATTATTTATTCGGTGTCATAGACATTTTGAGTTTGATTTCTGATGATACTTTTTTTGTTAGGGATGGTAATGGTAACACCTATTCTGTATATTTTGATATCGAGAATCGGATTTTTGAGATTGACAATGAAATTTTTTTTCTAAGTGAAGTAGAAAGGTCTTTATCTAGTTATCGAAATAATCAAGTTAGATCGAAGGGTGAAAATCGCGACTATGATTGTTACATATATGATACTAAATACAGTTGGAACAAGCACATTAATAGTTGCATTGATAGTTACCTTCGCTCTGAAATCCATATTGATACTTACATTTCAAGTAGTAACGACTATTACAACGATAGTTACATTTATACTTTCATTTGTAGTGAGAGTGTAAGTGGTAGTAAAGGTAGTAAGAGCGGGGGCTCTAATATAAAAACGAGCACTAATGATAGCGATCAAAATATGAAAGGAAAATCCAACGATTTCGATATAAATAAAAAATACGGACATTTATGGATTCAATGCGAAAATTGTTATGGATTAAATTATAAGAAATTTTTTCGGTCAAAAATGAATATTTGTGAAGAATGTGGATATCATTTGAAAATGAGTAGTTCAGATAGAATCGAACTTTCGATTGATCCGGGCACTTGGGATCCTATGGACGAAGACATGGTTTCTATCGACCCTATTGAATTTCACTCGGAGGAAGAGCCTTATAAGGATCGTCTGGATTCTTATCAAAGAAAGACCGGTTTAACTGAGGCTGTTCAAACAGGTGTAGGTCAACTAAATGGTATTCCTGTAGCAATTGGGGTTATGGATTTTCAGTTCATGGGGGGTAGTATGGGATCCGTAGTAGGCGAGAAAATCACTCGTTTGATCGAGTATGCTACTAATAGATCCCTACCCGTCATTATGGTATGTGCTTCTGGAGGAGCACGCATGCAAGAAGGAAGTTTGAGCTTGATGCAAATGGCTAAAATATCTTCTGTTTCATACGATTATCAATCAAATAAAAAGTTTTTCTATGTATCAATCCTTACATCCCCTACAACCGGTGGAGTAACCGCTAGTTTTGGTATGTTGGGGGACATCATTATTGTCGAACCCAACGCCTACATTGCTTTTGCCGGTAAAAGAGTAATTGAACAAACATTGAATAAAACAGTTCCCGAAGGTTCACAGGCGGCTGAATATTTATTCCATAAGGGCTTATTCGATCTAATTGTACCACGTAATCCTTTAAAAAGTGTTCTGAGTGAATTTTTTCATCTACACGGTTTCTTTCCTTTGAATCCAAACCCAAAGCATTAGACTCAATTATTTTCAACGAATTGGAGTTCATCGAAATCAAAATAACAATAAAAACAATAGAGTTTTTCTTTGTTTACATAAGTGCATAGTTAGGTACTAAGAATATCGTAAGAATCAAATTTGAAGTTTTGGATAATGACTTTTCGCCTTTTCTCCAGATTGAGTCAATTTTTTCCTATCCCTACAGTATTACTGATTACTAATTAGTAAACCCCTATATTAACAGGGGAGGGGGTTAATTCCTTTTTTCGAGGGATATTATTTTTTAGAAAAATAAAAGAAATTCTATGTCCCCTTATTACGTATTGAGATTTATTACTAAGATATAGAATAGTAAAAATGAAAATAATGAAAATTTCGAATCCAAGTCTTGCATATTTTTCTATCTACCGAGAACCAAATTTTTGGACTAGGAATCCCCGTTGTGTTAGATTGTAGATCCTATCCTTGGAGAACTCATAAGAAAAACTCCTTCTATTTATCAGAAGATTAAGGGGGGAGAACTAATAAAAAGTGAATTATCATATAACTATTTTATGTAGAAAGGTAAATAGGCACACCTTTTTGTTCTACATTCCTTGCACTTATGATATACTTATCATACTTATAATATACTTTTTCTAAAATTTCTTTATAATATAATTATAATATAACAGGTACAAATATTTAATCGAGGCACCCGTTCTATGACAGATTTCAACTTACCCTCTATTTTTGTGCCCTTAGTAGGCCTAGTATTCCCCGCAATTGCAATGGTGTCTTTATTTCTTCATGTTCAAAAAAACAAAATTGTTTAGATTTGATGTAATCAAATCTAAACAATTTCTTTTATAATTTTGGTTTGGATGATAATATAGATACCAATATAGATACCAATTTAGTAGAATATGGTACAACATGTGGATCTTTCCGAACACAAAGAAAAAGCAGTTATGTACATTTCTGTCTAGATACATGATAGATGAATCAAGATACATACAGAGATAACTGTTTTCAAAAAAGAAATCATCGGATCGGAAATCGAAAGCCAGTTTATCTATATGTTATGTAGATATACATAGTAAGATCATATGGAGGATATTTTCTTTTTTATTTTACTTGTAACCAATTTGATGAATTACTCCTAATAGATTGCATGATATGATCATAGTGCTAGCTGATGAGAGTTACTTCGAGAGCAGAAAAATAGTATAATAAAGTCAAATCTATTTCATTTGGCTAGCTTATTCTATCAATTCCAATAGAATACAACTGAATCTAGTATGAACTGGCGATCAGAACGTATATGGATAGAATTTATAACGGGGTCTCGAAAAACAAGTAATTTCTGCTGGGCTTGTATCCTTTTTTTAGGCTCGCTAGGATTCTTATTGGTTGGAATTTCCAGCTATATTGGTCGAAATCTCATATCCCTATTACCGTCTCAGCAAATCGATTTTTTCCCCCAATGGATTGTGATGTCTTTCTATGGGATTGCCGGTCTGTTCATTAGTTCGTATTTGTGGTCCACTATTTTGTGGAATGTAGGCAGTGGTTATGATCGATTCGATAGAAAAGAAGGAATTGTGTGTATTTTTCGTTGGGGATTCCCTGGAATAAATCGTCGTATCTTCCTACAAGTCTTTATGAGAGATATCCAGTCCATCCGAATCGAAGTCAAGGGGGGTATTTCTCCTCGTCGGGTCCTTTATATGGAGATCAGAGGCCAGGGGCCCGTTCCCTTGACTCGTACTGATGAGAATTTAACTCCACGAGAAATGGAACAAAAAGCTGCGGAATCGGCCTATTTTTTGCGTGTACCAATTGAAGTTTTTTGAAATGAACGGAATAATGGAAACTTTTCCGTATGGGCGAAGGAACTCAGGAGTACCCTTTTTGAAGAAAGCCACGGTTCCTTTGTTTATTTGAACAAACCACATTCTATTTTATGTTTTATGCTTTGTTCAATTAATATGTCGTTTTAATATATTATATACAGATAGATTATCCCTCACAAATTGTCTCTACTTTTTCAAGAGATCTTTATTTTTATCCCTTCTTTTGTTCCTTGATAACTAAACGATTTGATCTATCATAAACATCCCATTTTCTGTCGTTTCCCGTCTATTTTGGATTTTATCATCAATATTCGTCGTCAGAAATGAAATACCCGTAAACCATTCCTGTGGTGTAGATGGCTAGTGAAACATTTTTCAATTATTGATTGACAAAGGGAATTTATTTCGTCTAGAAATGCAAAGAAGACCCATTACTTATGAAATTTTCAATTTAAGTGAAGTCGACTTTTAAGCATTCATTCAAAGAAACAAATCAAGAGACTATTGGATCGATTTAATCCATTGAGATATCTATATCTATCTGGAACAATATTAAATAATTTATTTCGAATGAAGAAAGAGGGACCTTATCTACATTTTCTAGTTTATGTATATCTTCTAGCTTATCTATATCTTCTAGATATACATATGAGAACTAAACGATGAAAAAAGAGAGAATAAATGCACAGGTTCCATACCTTTTTCTCGAACCCATGCTTCATAGAAATATCAGATCAGAATAGAAATATCAGATCAGAGGGGGTTTACAAATGAAGTAAGTTCATTAACAATTCACAGAATCAATTCAAAGTGCCAAAAAAGAAAGCATTGACTCCGTTCCCATATCTTGTATCTATAGTTTTTTCGCCTTGGTGGATCTCTTTTTCATTTAATAAAAGTCTGGAACCTTGGGTTACTTATTGGTGGAATACCAGGAAATCTGAAACTTTTTTGAATGATATTCAGGAAAAGGGTGTTCTAGAAAAATTCGTAGAATTAGAAGAACTACTTCTGCTAGACGAAATGACAAAGGAGTGCCCCGAAACACAGATACAAAAGCTTCGTATAGGAATATACAAAGAAACGGTTCAATTGGTGAAAATACAAAATGAAGATAATATCCATATTATTTTACATATTTTGACAAATATAATATGTTTCGCTAGCCTAAGTGGCTATTCTATTTTGTGTAATGAAGAACTTGTGATTTTGAATTCTTGGATTCAGGAATTCCTCTATAACTTAAGCGACACAATAAAGGCGTTTTATATTCTTTTAGTAACGGATTTATGTATTGGATTCCACTCAACCCATGGTTGGGAACTAATGATTGGTTCGGTTTACAAAGATTTTGGAGTTGCTCATAATGAGCAAATTATATCTGGTCTTGTTTCTACCTTTCCAGTCATTCTAGATACAATTTTGAAATATTGGATCTTCCATAATTTAAATCGTGTATCTCCTTCACTTGTAGTTATTTATCATTCAATGAATGAATGAACAACTTATTTGATCTGCTGATATAAATCATACAATAATGTTACTTTGTATATAAACAAGCAAGTCGTTTTGAAAATTCATTTTAAACTTCTATATGTGCAGGGTATTCGATTCCTCCTATATTACAGTACAATTATTCCAGTCCAATGACAGAATTGTGGATAGGGAATTAGACTAGCTACCTACCAAATTTATTGTAGAAATTTCCGCAATCAATGATTGGACCATGCAAAATAGAAAGAAATTTTCTTGGGTAAAGGAGCCGATAAATCGATCTATTTCCGTATTGATCATTATATATGTAATAACTCGGACATCTATTTCAAATGCATATCCTATTTTTGCACAGCAGGGTTATGAAAATCCACGAGAAGCAACTGGACGTATTGTATGTGCTAATTGTCATTTAGCTAATAAACCAGTGGATATTGAGGTTCCACAAGCGGTACTCCCCGATACTGTATTTGAAGCAGTTGTTCGAATCCCTTACGATTCACAATTGAAACAAGTTCTTGCTAATGGTAAAAAGGGGGGTTTGAATGTGGGGGCTGTTCTTATTTTACCCGAGGGATTTGAATTAGCTCCCCCCGATCGTATCTCTCCCGAGATGAAAGAAAAGATAGTCAATCTATCTTTTCAGAGCTATCGCCCCAATAAAAAAAATATTCTTGTAATAGGACCGGTTCCTGGTCAAAAATATCGCGAAATTGTCTTTCCTATTCTTTCTCCGGACCCTGCTACTAAGAAAGACGTTAACTTCCTAAAATATCCTATATATATAGGGGGCAACAGGGGGAGGGGTCAGATTTATCCAGATGGGAGCAAGAGTAATAATACAGTCTATAATGCTACATCTGCGGGTACAATAACTAAAATTGTACGTAAAGAAAAGGGAGGATATGAAATATTCATAGCCGATGCACCGGACGGCCACCAAGCGGTTGACATTATACCTCCAGGACCAGAACTTCTTGTTTCAGAGGGGGAATCCATCAAACTTGATCAACCATTAACAAGTAACCCTAATGTAGGTGGATTTGGTCAGGGAGATGCAGAAATAGTACTTCAAGATCCATTGCGGGTTCAAGGTTTGTTGTTCTTTTTGGCATCTGTTACTCTGGCACAAATCTTTTTGGTTCTAAAAAAGAAACAATTTGAGAAGGTTCAATTGTCTGAAATGAATTTCTAGGTCCACGGATTTATCAAGTTAGCAAAAAGAGATGCATTTTAGTTGATTAACATTGTATTATCCAAAATAAGACAAGGAAAGCCCTTTTCTTGTCTTATTTATACTGCCTTTCCCCGAGATGTCGCGAATTACTTGTATACAACTACTTCTTAGTAAGGGTATGTATGTTGCGAAGAAGATGAATCGATCTGAGCCTTTTTCGATCCAAATGGAAGTGGTTTGATTATTACAGTTCTGCTATTTTCAATCGGAAAATCGCATGTAATATATCAATCCCTTAAAAACTGGAAAAAATCGACATGCGTGCATAAGAAGAAGGTAGATGGTAAGGGGCAAGGGCTAAATGAAATAAAAAGAACAAACGATTTTAGGACGAATAACTCGTCTTACTAATCTTCCACACAATAAAGGGAAATTTCCTTTTCTTGTGTGGAAATAATAATGATTCTTGATGCAGTTCGTTAAAGATTACTATTTCTTTATTTTCCAGGTCCATTGGAACAAACTGAAACTGTTTGTTTTGATTCATAATAATAATAAGTAGTAGATAAAAAGGGGGTAGAAGTAACTCGTTGATCAAATAGAACTTAGTCAATGAATTTCTAAAAAAAGGAAATTATCAATGATATAATCTATTATAAATAAAAAATAAGTCTTTCTATGCACAAAAATGTCAGATTTTTTTTATTGGGGAAGGTTAAGAGTTTTATTTCTATAGAAATAGAATAAAATAAGGTTTAGTTCCTGTAAAAATTATTTACAGGACTTCTCGTCTGTAGGAATCAGAATCTAGATAATATAATGTCATCCATAAACTCAATTTATTTTTTGCTTTTGTTTGGGAATAATCTGTTCATACTATCTGGTCTCCGTATAGAATAGTATGAATCAATCAATTGATTCAATTACTAAACCCCAAAACGAAGTCAGAAAAAAAGGAAAAGGATATTGTGGTTTAAAACATTAGAGCAAGAGATCCTTTTTATTTTCTACAAATTATACAAAAAAATAACATTCTATTTATTTGCCTGGAGGAATTTCCAACTTTGATGTTATCAAGTGGAGAAACCCCCCCTCGGGTAAGAACTCAACAGGGACTTGCTCTCCTAATCTTTGTTTT